CTAATTTAAAACCACAACCTTGGCCGTCTGACTATTCGAGTGAAATGATGCAGGAAACACCCCATCCTGCCATTCGAATGAAGTCCTTAATGCCCTCCCTCACACAACAGATCGTTGAGAAATAAAAGACTCAAACAACATAAACATAAACAACAAAACAGAGACAAAAGAAATTAAAGAGCCCCAAGAAGAAACTACATTCCACTTGGCAAACCTATCAGGGTAATCAGAATATCGCCGAGGCATACCGGCCAACCCCAAAAAATGCTGTGGAAAAAAAGTTAAATTTACACCCACAAATATTAAAATAAAATGAACTTTCCTTCAAACCACATGAAAAGTCACCCCAGAAATCAAAGGGTACCAATACCTAAAAGCCCTAAATAACGCAAAGACAGCCCCTATACTTAATACATAATGAAAATGAGCTACAACATAATAAGTATCGTGTAAAACAATATCCAAAGAAGAATTAGATAGTACAATACCAGTCAACCCACCCACAGTAAACAAAAAAATAAAACCCAAAGCCCATAAGATAGGGGGCTCAGTTTTATTCACAAACCCGTGAATGGTAGCCAACCACCTAAAGACTTTAATGCCCGTAGGGACAGCAATAATTATCGTAGCAGCAGTAAAATAAGCCCGAGTATCCACATCTATTCCCACAGTAAACATATGATGAGCCCAAACAATAAATCCTAAGACTCCAATAGAAATAATAGCATAAACCATCCCCAAATACCCAAACACCTGTTTTTTTCCAGCATAATGCATAACAATATGTGAAATCATCCCAAACCCAGGTAAAATTAAAATATAAACTTCAGGATGCCCAAAGAACCAAAAAAGATGCATGTATAAAATAGGATCCCCCCCTCCCACAGGATCAAAAAAAGACGTATTAATATTTCGATCAGTAAGTAGCATTGTAATAGCACCAGCCAAAACAGGTAATGCTGCAACCAATAAAACCGCTGTCACGGTAACAGCCCATACAAACAACGGAATCCGCTCAGCAACTAACCCAGGAGATCGCATATTCCCAACAGTAGAAATAAAATTAATAGCCCCTAAAATAGAAGAAGCACCAGCAAGATGTAGGGAAAAAATAGCCAAATCCACCGAAGCCCCAGAATGAGCCACATTTCCAGACAAAGGAGGATAGACCGTCCACCCAGTCCCAACACCACTCTCTACCAAAGAAGAACTCAATAGCAAAAATAAAGCCGGCACCAATAACCAAAAACTTAGATTATTCAACCGAGGAAAAGCCATATCAGGAGCCCCAATCATAAGGGGAATAAGTCAATTTCCAAAACCACCAATCATTATTGGTATAACTAAAAAGAAAATTATTATAAAAGCATGCGCTGTTACAATCACATTATACAGTTGATCATCCCCCAATAACCTACCAGGTTGTCCCAATTCAGCCCGAATTAAAAGACTTAAAGCTAAACCAATCAAACCAGACCACAACGCTAACAACAAATATAAAGTACCAATATCCTTATGGTTAGTAGAACAAAGTCACCGCAAAATCCTATCCACTCAGACACCTTTAAGAAATCAACCAATGATAAAACACCTTAGGGGAAACCCTCTCCAACCCAATAGGTATAAAAGAATGATTCACCCCACAAATTTCACTACACTGTCCGTACATCACACCAGAACTTATCAAATGTATCCCCAACTGATTAATCCGACCAGGAACAGCATCAACCTTCACACCAATCGAAGGGAGAGCCCAAGCATGAATAACATCAGCAGACCTCACAAGAACTCGCCTATCAACCCTATAAGGCAACACACATCGATTATCAACCTCTAAAAGACGATAACCCCCTCTTCCTACATCCTCTATACCCATTAAATAAGAATCAAATCTAACAAGACTTGCCCCATCCCCAAACTCATAACTTCAATATCACTGATGGCCAACCGCTTTTACTGTAACCACCGGCCCCCCAACCTCATCTAATAGGTATAATAATCGAACAGACGGAATAGCCAAAACCAATAATAGCAACCCAGGAATCATAGTCCAAGCAGCTTCCAGCCCCTGAGCCTCCATAACAAACCGAGAAGACAACCTACTCTTCAATAAACAAACCATTATATAGCCCACAAAAGATGAAACCAAGACAAGAACAAACATAGCATGATCATGAAAAAACACTAATTCAAACCCTAAATCACCAAACCTATCTTGAAACCCAAATTGACCCCAAAAGCTCATTTATTTCTATCTCTATCTTTATCTCCTATCTTATTTATTTACAGAAACAATTTATACTCAAACCAAATCTACCCAATCGACTATTTAACACTAACTCCCCCACTCTAAAGACCCCTCACGCCACTCATGAATGACCCCACCAAATAACAACATTAAAAAAAAAGATAAAACCAAATAACCACCAACCCACATTCAATAACCCCCCACCACTATCACAACAGGAAATAACAAAACAATCTCCACATCAAAAACTACAAAAATAACAGCCAACAAAAAAAATCGCAAAGAAAAAGGCACCCGAGAAGACCCCATTGGATCAAAACCACACTCAAATGGACTTATCTTCTCTCAATTACTTAAAATAGACACCCCCAAAAACAAACCAACTAACAACAACACAAAACCCAATAAAACAGACAACAACACCCTAACCATTACTTTTTCCATTTCGCCCAACTCAACCTAGGCGAACATCATAACATTACTCTCTTTATTTAACCCATTCAACGAAAAGTATGTCTCCCATCTACAGAACCACAATCTATTATTTTTATATTAAACTATTTCGTCTCTCACCCCACTGTAGCAATTTTGTTCGCAACTTTTTCCACAAAACTTCAGTAAACAATTAATTATTAATTGATCAAACAAACCACCCTAATATATATATATATATATATATATATATATATATATCAACCTTCTTCAACCTAATAGTTCTATACTTTAAAATAAAAGACCTGATTTGCAATCAACCATTGAGTCCAACTCTAGAACTACCACTAAAATTTTTACATCAAAACACTAAATAATTTATTTAAAGGACCTCGGAGAATATTTGCCTTGAAATCAAAAAAAGAGTGTTCGACTCACTTATCCTTTTCAATAGGAGAGTAGCCGAGCTAATACATGGCTTCTAACCACGTAAAAAGAGGTTTGACTCCTTTTACTTTCCTATTGCCGATTAAGTGTTTTATTCTGCACATTGACTTTTCACGTCAAAAGAGCACACTAGTGCACTTGGCTACCAATTACTTAATGTTGGTTATCAAAACAAAAACTTGAATTACAAATATACTTCAACACAAAATGACACAAAAACTAATTATTATTTCCACCACTAGACTCCTGTTAATAGCTCTTTTACTAAGCCCTCTCCTTATAATATCAATAAAAGTCACTTATACCGAACTATTACTAACCGACAATCCACTAGATAAAAATCAACCTGTTACACCCACAACTTCCACAGGTTGTCATCCTATCAAAAATAGCCCTGCCTCCACCAATATTTCTGACAAAACATAAATGAAATCCCCTTATAAATTCCTGTTTTTATTTTTAATAGTAATAAGTACATATATAGTCCTTTCTTCCTCAAATTGATTAACAACCTGAATAGGCTTAGAAATTAATATATTAGGATTCATCCCACTCATATACCTCAAAGAAACTACGAGAGAATCAGAAACAGCAGCAAAATACCTAGTACCCCAAGCGCTAGGCTCAACAATTTTTATTACCTCAGCAATAACCGCACTTCACTCAGATACCTTCCAAACCTTAATACCAATCGCGATATGCTTAAAACTGGGAGCTGCACCCCTTCACTTCTGATTCCCCCCAGTAATAGCAGGACTCCCACTACTCCCAGCCTTCCTCTTACTAACCTGACAAAAAATCGCTCCCATCTTTGCCATCTCTTCCTTTCACCCAACACTTATAATTAAAATCCTTCCTATCGCAGCAATCAGCGCACTATGAGGAGGAATTGGGGGAGTAAACCAAACAGACATCCGATCTCTGTTAACCTATTCCTCTATCGCACATACTGGGTGGATATTAGCCGGTGTCAACAGCCCCACCCCAACCCTAATACTTTACATTACAACCTATATCTTAATTACAATTTCTGTTTATATGTGTTTAATTAAACAATCTACAAAATCCCATAAACAATTATTCTCTCTTAAGGAGCCTTATGATTCCTTCTTATTAGCCGTCACAATCCTCTCACTCAGAGGCCTACCACCCCTCACAGGCTTTCTTATAAAACTCTTAGTCTTATACTTTACAGAAGCCTCGATAATTATTACCTTCAGTCTGATCCTAGGCGCTATAACAAGCTTACTTTACTACCTTTCTCTTACCTTCTCCCCGCTTCTATTGATTAACAAAATATACTTCTCCAAAACAAAAATAATGTCAAAATCATCCATCACATTTCTTCTGTCCCAAACTTTACCCTTATCATTTATTCTATTTTACCTTTAAAGTAGGGTAAGCTAACGATAAGCTGTTGGGCTCATAACCCAAAAATAGATCACCCTTCCTACTACACCCACCCATAAAACTAACCAGAGATTTAAGTTAATAAAAACTAATAGCCTTCAAAGCTTTAATTGATACTTAAAATCAATCTCTACCAAGCAGGAAACTTATAGTGTTATGGTTTCGGCCCATAAATAGGTATATTTCATACCCTTGCTTTTAGGTTAAATATTTCATTGATGTATATAATTGACTCTACTACTTAAACTACATATGGTAGCCCACACACATTGTGCATTAGCCAACACCTATAGTAAACCTTCAAAAGACTTACATATAGAGCAACAGCAAGACCCCTAATCTGGGGTCTAAGGTCTTCCCACAACACCAATGTTTTATATTATAATAGTTAGGCAACTAAGCCATAGAAATAAGTATACAAGGGGTGGCAAAAGTGGTGCCAGCAGTCGCGGTTATACCTCTAACCCAAGTTAATTTTGACAAACCTAGGGTATAGTTTACTTAAAGACTTCAAGATCAACTTCCTACGTAATAAATACATTACAACCACACCCAACTAAGTCTTACCCACTTCGCCCGCACAAACCACAACTTCAGAACTCGGATTAGATACCCGACTACTGTGTGGCCTAACATATAAAGAATACTACAAACGAAAGTTTAAAACTCAAACAATGTGGCGGTGCTTTACTTCCTCATCAGGGGATCCTGTGGCTTAAACCGATAACCCACGATAACCCAAAGCTTTCCTTGTACCACAGCTTGTGTATGGCCGTTTAAGCTTGCTCAAAAAAGAGAACAAAGGAGGCAATTAGGCTCACAACCTTATAATTCAGGTGACATACAGCCAATGGAAAGCTGCTCCATGGGATACAAATAGTTAAGACTATTGAAATTCAACCTTAAAAGTTAAACGAAAGAGGACTTGAAAGTAAGATTTAACACACCAAGCAAATCTGAACAAGAACTAAAGCGCGCACAAATCGCCCGTCACTCCAACATTAAAGTTGGATAAGTCGTAACATAGTAGGGGTAATGGAAATTGCCCCTATTAATAAATCCACGATGGCCGAGAACAGGCATCGAGCTTTTAACTCGACTACAGTCACCACTTCTGGATAAGCTTTGAGAAGCTAAACTTTGAGCATCGGTCTTGTAAACCGAAAATAAGATAAATCTCTCCAAAGCTCCACCTAAGCAAAGTGGCCGAGTCTCTAGGCAAAAGATTGTAGCTCTTTATACGGGCCACCCCCTTTGTATGCCCCACATAAAAATATTCTGTCTATGATTAAAAAAAATTTTTATACTAAATAGTATACTAATAAAACTTTATATAGCTAAACAACCGCAAGGGCTACTAACTTTCTCCGCTCACCATAGAAAAGACAAAAACTTCTCCCTTTTGCATCATGGGGGAGCAACAAAACCGTAAAACTCTACTATTCCCGAATAATTATGAGCTACTAAACCCTAAAACTTAATGTTTCACAATTAAAAGACTAGCTTTTAGTAGAAGTAACAAGCCTTTCATATAATTAGATAGCTGGTTTTCCGCAAAAAGTATTAAAGTACTATCCTACAGTAATTCTGTTTTTTATTAAAATTAAAACTATAGGAATCAACCTTTTAAGGACTAGCCTAAAAGAAAAACTAAAATAACCCAAACACCGCACCTTCAACGTAGGCTTAAAAGCAGTCATCTAACAGCGTTCCAGCTAATAATTTTCAAATAATATAATATTAAAACTTAATTTCAACAGTAGCGAAATCTAGTATCAAACACTCCTACTAACAAACAGGCATCCCATTAGTATTATAATAACAGAACATTAAAAGAATTAACAAAACTAATACCAACAAATAATCTCCTACCTCAACCATACAGAGTGAACTCGGCAACAAAATTTCCCCTGCCTGTTTACCAAAAACATCGTCTTTTGTCAATCCACATAAAAGATAATGCCTGCCCAGTGAAAATTTTAAACGGCCGCGTTAGCGTGAGCGTGCTAAGGTAGCGTAATAAATAGCCTCTTAATTGGAGGCCAGTGAATGGCAAGACTAGGGACATCTGTACCCTGTATAAAAAAACAACTTTTCATTTGGGTGAAAAGACCCAAATAATGAAGGAAGACGAAAAGACCCCGCGGAACTTTACCTTTTCCAGTCTCCACATGCTCAGAAACATAAGAACAAAAGGTTTGATTGGGGCAATCTCGGAACCACCCAAACTTCCGACTAATAACAAAAAGTATACAAAACTCAATAAGGACCAAAAAGAAGTTACCCCGGGGATAACAGCGTAATCCAACTTGAGAGTACACATCGAAAGCTGGGTTTGCGACCTCGATGTTGGCTTAAGGATATCCACATAAGTGCAACCGCTATGGTAGGATAGTCTGTTCGACTATTATACCCTTACACGAGCTGAGTTAAGACCGGCGCAAGCTAGGTTGGTTTCTATCTCCTTAACCTAATAATTTTCTTGATTGTACGAAAGGACCTCAAGAAGTGCAACAGACAACAAGCATATAATAACTTAAACCAAATAAACTTAAACCTAATTCCTCTATAAATAGTAAGTTAGTATAATAATACCATTGACTTAGAATCAATAAATAAGGTTAACCCCTTACTTACTAATTAACCTTTACAATCACCTACTCAAGAGGGATGAAGCTTATACAAGCAATTAGCTGTTACCTAATAGACAGTGATAAATCTCACCTACCCTAGTATACCACTTCAGAAAGTAGTTTAAAGAAAACAAAAACTTTGGGAGTTTTAAATTTAGTCACACTAATTTTCTGATATTAAAATATCAACTCGAAAACAACACCCCATTATCAAGATTTTAAACAACTCTCTTTATGATCTTCCAGCCCCCACAAACCTATCTGTATGATGAAACTTCGGATCCTTACTGGGTCTGTGTTTAGCTACCCAAATTGTCACAGGACTATTTCTTGCCATACATTACACCTCTAATGTAGACCTCGCCTTTTATTCAGTTGCCCACATTTCACGAGACGTAAATTATGGCTGACTTATGCGAACTATTCATGCAAATGGCGCCTCATTCTTCTTTGTTTGTTTGTACCTCCATACAGGTCGAGGGATGTACTATGGTTCTTATCTAGCAAAAGAGACTTGAAACATTGGTATTATCCTCCTATTCTTAACAATAGCAACAGCCTTCTTAGGGTACGTCCTTCCATGGGGGCAAATATCTTTCTGAGGTGCTACTGTTATTACCAATCTTCTATCAGCAATCCCATATATTGGCAAAACCTTAGTGTACTGATTGTGAGGGGGGTTCTCAGTATCTAACGCAACCTTAAATCGATTTTTTGTTCTTCACTTTGTCCTTCCTTTTGCTATTGCAGCCTTTGCCGCAGTACACCTCCTATTCCTCCACGAAACAGGATCTAACAATCCGTTGGGCATTTCCTCAAACGTTAACCTTATCCCATTTCATATTTTTTACACAACAAAAGACACCGTTGGGTTCATTGTTCTTTTGGGAATACTAACTTCTATTTGTTTGTTTTTCCCTAACTTCCTAACCGACCCAGAAAACTTTATTCCAGCAAACCCTTTAAGAACTCCAGTACATATTCAACCAGAATGATATTTTCTATTTGCCTATGCAATCCTACGCTCTATTCCTAATAAATTAGGTGGTGTTATTGCCTTAGTAATATCTATCCTCATTTTAATTTTTATACCCCTAACACATCTAAATAATATACGCTCTAATTCTTTTTACCCATTAAACCAAATCCTTTTTTGAACATTCCTAAGAATCTTTCTCATTCTCACTTGAGTTGGCAAACAACCAGTAGAAGACCCATTCATTTGAATTGGCCAAACCTTCTCTACTTCTTACTTTATCTTCTTCCTAATCTCCCCAGCAACAAATAAAATATGAGACCTTTTAGTATATCATTTCCGCCAAGAAAACTAGTTGGACAAGTAGTTTAAATTAAACCATAACACTGAAAATGTTAAAATGGCCATCGCCCTTCTCCATCCCCCCCAGTATTTATTTTTATTCTCTAACCAAAAATACATAAATAAACAGTGAATTAATGATTTATGGGCCCCATTAACGTGCATAACATTTTTATTACCTCTCCTAAAAAATATTTATATAAAACCTAAAAATTTAAAGGTAAAAGTGCCAAAATAAAACCTGCAAAAATCAAAAAAACTCGCAGAAAAGTTAATAGACTCCCACTTTGTATAGTATAAAAAAATCTAATCCCCTTTCCAAGAACCTTCAAGGCACCCTGTCCACCTAAAACCTCCATCCAACCTAAATCCAAACATAAATGCATTGACAGACCCCCCTTCAACCCAATACCAGACATCAACCTCCCGGACACTAAATTTATATATCATATCCTAGATAAAAACCAACTCAACCCTTCCAATAAACTTTGCTCAACCTTTCACACCTTTAATAACCTTATTACTAAATAAACTAAGCCCGAAAACGTAACAAACCCAATAAATGTCTTCCCCAAGACACCTACCAAATCAAACCCATTTACAGATACTCAAACTAACTGTAAAAACCACCCCCCAACAATTGCCCCAATACCCAAAACATAAATAGAAATAACAATATACCCACTCTCAACCACAAAAAGGCACAAAGAACTCCTAAAGCTTTGCCCAAACACCCCCAAAAGAGAAATCCGTAGCCTATAAACTAACCTAAGACCAGCCCCTATCAACAAGACAAAAACCTCAAAACTACCCCTAAAACCCCTAAAAGCCCCTTCCAAAATCAAGTCTTTAGAGTAAAACCCACTAAGAAATGGCATTCCACACAACACTACACTTCTTAGAACCAAACATCCACCCCTAAACGGCAATAGTTGGTCAAGTCTACCTAAAATACGACCATCTTGATTATCCCCAGTAGAGTGAATAATCGACCCAGCACATAAAAATAACAAAGCCTTAAACAATGCATGAGTAAAAAGATGGAACACAGCAATTACAGGATAACCAATACCCACAGTAAATATTATGAGGCCAAGTTGTCTAAGGGTTGATAAGGCAATAATTTTTTTTAGATCAACCTCAAAACAAGCTCTTAACCCAGCCATTAATAAAGTTAGACCCCCCACCTTTCTTAAAAACCACAAAACCTCTGGACTCTCAACTAAAGACCCATAAAACCGAATAACTAAATAAACCCCCGCTGTAACTAAGGTAGAAGAATGAACCAATGCCGACACTGGGGTAGGGGCAGCCATTGCCGCCGGTAACCAAGCAGAAAACGGAATCTGAGCCCTTTTCGTCATAGCCCCCAGGACCACCAACCAGCAAATAATAACACCGAAACTACCAAACAACCCATACCCAAAAGATCACTCCCCCCAATTAACTAAAAAACAAATTGATAGAATTAGCAAAGCATCCCCAATCCGATTAACTAACACAGTTAACATTCCGGCCGCCAAAGACTTTTTATTCTGATAATAGATCACTAAAGCAAAAGACACAATCCCTAAGCCATCTCACCCCAAAAGAATTGTAATTAATCTAGGAACAAAAATAAGTAAATTCATTGACCCAACAAAAGCCATAACTAATAATATAAACCGCCGTAAAAATACTTCTTCCTCCATATAAGATACACTAAATAAAGAAACCGAACCAGAAATTAAACAAACAAAGCAAGAAAATACAACACTAATATGATCAATTACGATGGGTAAAGTTCAATCAACCCCACAAAGATAAAAAAACTGTCACTCAATTATATATCTCTCCCCATTACCAACAACCCCACAAAACCCAAACACTCATAATATTATTCTAACAAAAAATAAGGAAACAGAACATAGCAAGGGAGCCCCAGAAACCTCAATAAATTTCATCACAGTACTGCAACCCTGCAACTAATCTACACTCAACAAGAGTAGCATAACTTCCATACCATTTATTTAATATCTTTCTAGTTAGCCAAGACCTAAACACATCCCCTTACCCCCAACCCTCAATGACTTCTAACCCTCCTTACACCCTCCTCACACAATAATACTACACTTAGACCGCACCCACACGGTTCCTAGCCCACTGTAGAGAAATTGTTTGCAAATGTTTATATAATCTTGTCATAAACAATTTTTTTATGTTAACCTGAAAGCTAGTGATTTGTCACAAATGAATTTGAATCATTAAATGGAACTAAAAGACTCCGCTTTCAACTTTTTTGCCTTGTAGTATATCCTTAAATTACTGTAAACTGCAACTTTACCAAAGCAACTGCCAAGGCATCCACAAATTGTAAGTATCGCGCCGGAAGAACGGACTACTCTGATGAGGTAGATCATGGACTACAATACCCCGATACTTCCACTAAACTCAAAAAGTAGTATATAAATTACAATTCGCTTACACCGAGTAAAAGGCCTCCACGACCCCTTTTGAAGTGAAGTGGCAGAAAAGTGCTTCAGATTTAAGCTCTGACCAAGGAGACACCTCCCTTTACTAATCATTCCACATATAATCTCAACCCTCATTACATATCTCTTAATTCTACTAGGCGTCGCATTTTTTACTCTCCTTGAACGTAAAGCTCTCGGGTATTTTCAAATCCGAAAAGGCCCAAATAAAGTAGGAATTATTGGAATTCCTCAACCCTTAGCAGATGCCCTAAAGCTTTTCGTAAAAGAGTGAGTAACACCAACCTCCTCAAACTACCTACCCTTTATCTTAACCCCAACTATTATGCTAATTCTAGCACTTAGACTTTGACAGCTATTTCCATCCTTCATGCTATCCTCCCAAATAATTTTCGGTATACTTTTATTCCTGTGTATTTCCTCCCTAGCCGTCTACACAACCCTTATAACAGGATGAGCCTCAAACTCCAAATATGCCCTTTTAGGGGCTATTCGAGCCATAGCTCAAACCATCTCTTATGAAGTTACAATAACACTGATTATTATTTTCTATCTATTTTTAATAATGCAAATAGATATAGTAACAATTCGCCTAACTAACTTCTCTATACCCACTATTACTCTCTCATTACCACTAGCTACCATATGAGTAGCAGTTATTTTAGCAGAAACAAACCGAGCCCCGTTCGATTTTGCCGAAGGAGAATCAGAACTAGTTTCTGGGTTCAATGTTGAGTATGGTGGAGCCGGCTTCGCTTTTCTTTTTATGGCTGAATACAGAAACATCTTAATAATAAGACTCCTCACCGCTTGCATATTAACTGGCACCCTACTAATAGCAACCCCAATGGCCATTATCTTTTTGTGGGCACGAGCCACTTTCCCCCGATACCGATATGATTTACTAATAGCAATAGCCTGAAAATCCTTCCTCCCAGTCAGTTTAATAATTCTGCTAATATCTACCCCATTAATATTTATTATAATTTAGCTTTAATTTAAACCTAAATGCTGGGAGTATAATTAGTACAACTGCCTTCCAAGCAGGAGGTCCAAATTAGGTCAGCATAACTCCAGCAATTACAGCTGTTGTTATTACAATTCTCTCACTACTAACTATTTGGGTCTACTCAGTGTTAAGAATAACTCTTCCAATATACCCGCTGTCACTAGGTATAATAGTCCTTCTCCTAGCTTTTGTCACCTGTACCATTATGGCCACAATAAGTCCATGATATGCCTACATATTGTTCTTTATTTTTATTGGCGGAATACTTGTTATATTTGCATATATTGCATCACTAACCCCTAACATAACCTTCGCCATTAACAACCAATTAATACCTATCATTCTTACTTTAGTTACCATTTTTATTCTCAAAAATCTCAATTCCCCCTCAAACCATCAAACAAACCCAGACCTCAGACTAAGAGTTAACGATAGCACTCAAGCTTTAAGGTTTTTATACTCCACTAGGGGCGAAGAGTGCATTATCCTTTTAGCCTGCATCCTCTTATTTACCATAGTGGTAAGAGTAAAACTATGTAAACCAAAAAGCGGAGCTTTACGACCCTATAATTAACCCCAAAATTTACTCAAATATAAAATAAGTAAATAAACCTTACTTTTAACAAAACCCCATCAAAAACACTCTCACCCCCCAAAGAGGTACTACTAGTACAAAACACACTAAATAACAAATAAATTCCTCTATTATAACACCACCCCGCACCCACACCGAACACTGACCATGTTGCGTAGAAGAATACACGTACCAAGAATACAACCCCCTCAAAAAAGTCATAACCCCAGTAAAAAAAGCAAAAATAGTGGAGTACCTCAATAAAGAAATCCCAAGCATTAACTCACCTCACAAATTTAAAGATGGCGGAGCAGCTATATTAATAGCACACATTAAAAACCAACACAAAGCAACCCCAGGAATTATAACCAACCCACCCTTTACCAAATATAACCTTCGAGTATGATAACACTTATAAGTCTCACTAGCCAAAAAAAACATCCCAGAAGAGCACAACCCATGAGCAACCATTATAACTAAACAACCCAACCAACCCCAATCCGTATTCGAATATACACCCCCCAAGACCAAACTTATATGCCCAACAGAAGAATAAGCTACCAACGCTTTGACATCACTTTGAATAAAGCAAATCATCCTGGCAATCACACCACCCCCAAGACCAACACAAAATACTACCCTAATTGATAAAGAACTAAATAACCCCAACCTATAAAAAAACCGAACTAATCCATAACCCCCCAACTTCAACAAAACACCAGCCAAAATTATAGACCCAGCCACAGGCGCCTCAACATGAGCCTTCGGCAACCATAAATGAAAACCATAAATGGGCAATTTCACCAAAAAGGCCAAAGAAGCACAAATACTCACCAACCAACCATGACCCAAACCCCCACAACCCAATCCCCAAAAAACAGACCCTTCCTTCCCCAAGATCAAAACAACTAAAATTAGTAAAGGTAAAGAAGCACTAACAGTATAAAGTATCATATACTTACCGGCCTGTAACCGTTCCGGCTGATATCCCCAACCTAAAATAATTAATAAGATAGGAATAAGCCTAAACTCAAACAAAACATAAAAAACAAGTAAAGAACCAACCCTAAAAGAAAAAATGAGCACTACAGTTAAAACCAACACCATAAAAACAAACCTAACAGGCTTATTACCCCCCTTATTAATATCCCGCACACTAGCCAATATCCTCAACCCAGAGACTAAAATAGTCAAAGATACAAGCCCAAAAGAAAAATTATCCATCACCAACAAATCTCCCCAACAACTTACTAACCCAAACGGACTAAATCATATTTCAAGGCTTAACACAAACATAACAGCACAACCTCAAACAAACCCCCATCAAAACACTCCCAACCTAATCACCCCAACACCCACAACCAAAACCCCAATAACCAATAAACTAAAAATGCCCTAAAATCAACCCTCTAACGTAATCACTACCAGTACTACGAATCAACGAAACTAATACGCTCAACCCCAACGCCGCTTCGCACACCCCAAAAGCTAAAAATACTAAACAAACACTATTTAACCTTCTCAATAAATAAACCACACCAAACATCACAACATAAACACCTAAAGTAAAAACTTCTATACTTAATAAAACCCCAAAAAACCTTTTCCGTTGGCCAATTAAACACACGCCCCCCACCAAAACCCCAATAACCCCAACACCCACAACAGGAAAAACCCACATTCACTAAATTAATTTGTTTTGCCCGTTTAAGCCAAACTTTTTACCAAAACCCCACTTCACTACAAAACGCCCAACAGTTTCACCAACCTTACCCCCCCCACAAATAACCTTATACTCAGTCACAACCCCCCATCAAATGCTAACTATAAATAAAACTACACAAATTAATAAAATCCCAAAAACCAAAATCCAAGATATAGGACTTAACTGAGGCATAAAAAGAATACCATATTTAGGTAATATGAACTTGACAAATTCAGGTTATACTTTAACTAATTCCTTTTCCCATTAAACCTAATGCACTTGTGATAAAGGATGATCAGAAGAGTATAACCCAACCAACAAAACAAACACATAAGCCTGCAAAAACCTCACAGCAAACTCAAAAATTACATATCCCCACATTACTAAACTCCCAAATAAAATCCCAACCAACCTTGACCCACAAAAAAACTCCGCTACATATCCCCCAATAACATGCAACATAAGATGCCCCATAGTAATATTTGCAGCCAATCGAACCCCTAAAGTAATTGGACGAATTAAGATTCTAATACTTTCAATTAATACAAGCAACGGAACCAACCCCATTGGCCTTCCTGTAGGAACTAACTGGCCAGCACTATGCCCCCAAGAAAAATGCCAACCCCTAAGAATTAAACAAAACCAAACCACCCTAGCCAACACAAAAGTCAAAGATAAGTGCCTAGTTGGTCTAAACACATCAGGGACCATCCCAGAAATATTTACAAAAAAAATAACCATAAACAACGAAACCTGCCCTAAAGCAAATCCCCCAAAAAACTTTCCTGAACAAGTCTTTACCAACCCAAAAACTAACTCACCCAATAAATAAAAATTCGCTCTCAGCCTAGAAACCCCCACCCAAAACTGAACCAAACAAACTAATAACCTAACAAACCCACTTAACCAAACAAGTCCCCAAACCCTAAAATTAAAACTCAACCCAGCATCCAAAGATGAAAAAATATCTATTAACATTCATTATCCCCACAGTAATCTAACCCAACCTAATTTACACCTAAGAACCTCATCAATAAATACATAAATATAAAAAAATCCAAACAACATCTACAAAGTGTCAATACCAAGCAGCAGCTTCAAAGCCAAAATGGTGAGAAACCGAAAAATGATACAAATAGCACCGAATCGTACATACAACTAAAAAAATTCTCCCAATCAACACATGCAACCCATGAAATCCAGTTATTACAAAAAAAGTAGAACCATACACCCCATCTGCTACCCTAAAAGAAACCTCCTGGTACTCCCCCCACTGAAGAATCGTAAAATATAACCCCAACAAAACCGTTAAACCCAACCCATACAAAGCTTCTTCCCGCTTCCCACTTATTAACCTATGATGGGCCCAAGTAACCCTCACACCAGAACCCAACAACACAGCCGTATTTAATAAAGGAACCTTAAAAGGATTTAATGGTAAAATACCAACAGGAGGCCAAACACAACCCAATTCCACAGTCGGAACAAGTCTTCTATGGAAAAACCCCCAAAAAAAAGCAAAAAAAAAACAAACCTCAGAAAAAATAAATAAAACTATACCTCAACGAAGGTTTCCCCCAACCCAACTAGTGTGATAACCCTGGTAAGTCCCTTCACGAACCACATCACGCCACCACTGAACCATAGTTAAAATAATCACTACAATACCAATCAACATCAATACTACACCTTTCCCATGAAACCACCTCACCAAACCCACAGTTAAAAACAATGCCCCCCCCGCTGCAGTAAAAGGCCATGGACTAAACTCAACCAAATGAAAAGGGTTACGTAACATTACTCTACACCAATAAATTAAACCAACTTT